TAATGGTAGTCTTTACATTTTCTCTTTCACTCGTAGTATGGGGAAGAAGTGGACTCTAGAGGTACTACTAATTGAGTTGAGGAATCAACAAACTGTATTAATTGTTTTCTAGATCGTTCTGCAAAGCGTTTTTAACGATTTAAACTAAAAAAAATATCTTCTTCCATTGGATTCTAGTAGAGTTAATGTATAGTATGAATAATACTCTTTCAATCAAAGAGATATTTCAATGATTCTCATGTTTGTATTTCGAAGGAAAGGGGATATAGATGATAGGAAATTTATTCCAATCAAATTTTTCCTAAATTTTCTATTTCAACGAATGGGCTCTTATCAGAATTATAGATAGACAATGAAAAAGACCGGACCCCTTTTATTTTATTTGTTTTTTTATTTCTTTCCCCCCTTACTGTTCAAAGAAGAAGTCGTTCTGTTAAGCGTATACACACTTTCTATGAGAAACAATATAGAAATAGTGGTTGTCTAACGAGATACTATGTATAATAAGATCTTGCCTTGGGAGAGTCACATAGTGTGCATTTACCGCTTGTTTGATTATTTTAGAAATTGGATTTATGCTTTAACGACTCATTTCATATCATGGTTCAAGCGTTAAAAACCGGGAAGGCTTACTATTCTTTTTCAAAATTCGAAGAAGTTCCCATAGAACTCCTGTCAATAGCTCAATCAATTACTTCTTCGGAATGCTAAACTAAAAACCTACTTGATTTTAGTAATCAATTTTCCTTCATTGATTTGATTATTTCAATAGATACGGGATTCCTATTCGAAATAATAAGAAATCTAAGAATTAGAACAGAACCATAAGGGTAAAAGTTCTCTTTCGATTATTTCAGATTGATTGGAACAAATAGATGTAGCAAAGAAATAGAATGGGGTGCTATGTACATTCCATATATGGAATTGATATTTCCATATATGAAGATAATATAGAGTATAACTTTATACACTGTTTTAGACACTGTACAACTTTATATGCTACAATAAGACTAATAGATAGTATGGTAGAAAGAAATATATGAATCTTTCTTTCTACCATACTATCGGATCACATAGAATACTGCCGATTCTAGCTCGCTCATTTCATTTAAGACGCGAAATTTGAATCCTTTTCATTTTATTTCTTCAATCATTGATAAGAACTCAGAAGTCAAGTTTTATTCAAATTAATTAATCATTTTGACTGACTGTTTTTACGTAAATGATAAGTAGAAAAGCAGTAGGAACTAGAATGAACAGTGCAGTAGCAATAAATGCAAGAATATTTACTTCCATAATCTCATCGTTTTTTTACTTGACAATAACTCGGGATTTAATCCCATAGAGATAATAAAAATCTTTCGCCCGTAAATTCAATGCAATGGATGAATTACCTCTCGATGATATTGAATCGGATCAATATCATGAATAACAATATCTGAGCTATCAAATCAATTCATCGTCGCGAATTGAATAGTATACCATAGGAAGATCTTTTATCCATACCGAATCCAAAACAAAATTGGGTTTCTGATCCAATCCAGAATTCTTTTATTTATCATTCTTTTCCGTCCTTCAAATAATGGAAAATTTCCATTACTTCAACTAATACCGATTGCTGGGGGAAAGACAATTGATAGAATATTAGCTCTTTTTTACCGGGATTCATCTTTATCATACTTCTTTCTTCTTTGTCTTCCAAGAAAATTAGATCATTAAAAAACGGAATTTAGAACTTAACTTCTTTCTTTTTCCATTTCACTTCTATTTTTATTGTTTATTTTTTTTGTTTATTTGGGTTTGTGACTAATGGAAGTGGAACGGTGGTCAGATGATACTTCATCTGATGATGATGCAAAGAAGGCGTAGGGTAGGTTATTAGGTTATAGAAAAGATTTGATGCGAAAGAAAAAAGAAAAAAAGATTCCCCTTGGGAATGAAATCCTGTTCTGTCCCCTGTCCCACCTTTCACAGAAAAGAGAGAGTTGAATTGATGTATTTATTAGATCCGTCGGGACTGACGGGGCTCGAACCCGTAGCTTCCGCCTTGACAGGGCGGTGCTCTAACCAATTGAACTACAATCCCAGGGAAATAAGGGATATAGCAGAAAATATGATCTTTTTTATTCCTCCGTATCAGGAAGGACAAGGGGTTCTACCATCTCATGGTAGATTGGCGAATTATTGGGCCGAGCTGGATTTGAACCAGCGTAGACATGTTGTCAACGAATTTACAGTCCGTCCCCATTAACCGCTCGGGCATCGACCCAGGAAGAATCCAGTTTCGACTTATTGATAATCCACGATCAACTTCCTTTCGTAGTACCCTACCCCCAGGGGAAGTCGAATCCCCGCTGCCTCCTTGAAAGAGAGATGTCCTGAACCACTAGACGATGGGGGCATACTTGCCCGACCGCCATCATACTATGATCAGTTTTTTGAAATTGTCAATATAATGGAATGGTATGATTAGATCCAAGGTTTCTTTCCATTTTTCATG